GCTATTTAAACAACTATTCAGAGTTCCTAGAGCTCCCTGTAAGGCTTGTTGGAAAACTTGTTGTCGGACCTGATTAATTGCTCTTTGTTGTTCAAAATGAAGGGTTTCATTTTTGTAATTTTCTAATTGTTCCAAACTAGAAGAAGTAGCATTAATCAAATTGGCTTTTTCTCGTTCTATCTCAGAGTATCCGTTCATTCGATACTCATCTGCTTCCATTTCTACTTTCCGTAAACGAGACCGGGCTCTTTCTAGCTGTTCAATGGCCCCTCTACGTAATTCTTCCGAATTTCGAATAGTACTCAAAATCCTCTGTTTTCGATTATCTAATAAATCGTTTAATGAAAGTAGATTATCTTACCATTAATTTCACAACTTCCATGATCTCTTCCCGAACCAAACATGAATCTTTCGATTCATTTGGCTCTCACGCTCCATTTTTTATTTTATGGACATTCCCGTATATTTTTTTAATATAATGAGCCTATCCTCTCTATTTCTGTTTATATTCAAACATATCAAAACTGATACAAGAACAGAATATTAGGAGGACTCTTCCGACCAGACAAAAAATCTATAATTGTCAGCAAAGTTGTTTCTTTATTTGTTCTTTATTTCATTGAAAATATAGAAAATTTGAATTGATTTCCTTTTTTATTCAAATCCAAAAATTCCCCCTTTTTATACATAACATAGGTTGCCGATTCGGCATTGGATAATATAATAAAGGGCAAGGCGCCCTTTCTTTATTCTAGTAAATGGTTCAAATCATTTTATCGATATGAGTGTTCTATATCGGAAAAATTATCAACTATTCTTTTTTAAACCATTTCGTTATTAACGTAGTGGTAGAAAGAGTACCATGTTGTGCCCGGACTTCAAACAGTTTAGCTTTAACCATGTTAATGGTCTCACATTATTGGTTGGTTGATAGAGAATCAAAGTTAACTTACCAATGAATAACGAAATGCTATGGTTCTTACATATGATTTATGAATTTACTCAGAAGGAATTCGTCGAGATTATGCACTTTTTTCCTATTTATCCTATAAAAATATAGAATAACATAAATAAAGTGCAGTCGGTTAGATCCAACCTATTCGTGAAATATACAACTCGCACACACTCCCTTTCCAAAAAAAATCAATACACCAAGCACTACACTTAGATTTATTGGATTTGTTGCTAAAATATCGGTATTAAACCTGAAACTCCCGGCGGATGGCCAGTGGCCTAAGGAAACGAAAGAATCGGTTACATTTTTCATATGCTCTCCTCTTATAGATAGGACTAAGAAAGAACAGAGTTCTTTTTGTATCACTTGACTCGCCCTTTATTTTATCGATTTCTTTTTCTTAATTTCCCGTTTTTTTTTTAGGAATAAAGTATTGATATAATTCACAGAAGCAAATGGCAACGAGTTAATAAAATAAGAAAAAAGTAGGTAACGTACTTTTTTACATTTTCATTCTAGGATTAAATTAAACAAAAGGATTCGCAAATAAAAGCGCTAATGCCACGACCAGTCCATAAATTGTTAAAGCTTCCATAAAAGCTAGACTAAGTAATAAAGTACCTCGTATTTTTCCTTCTGCTTCTGGTTGTCTCGCAATACCTTCTACGGCTTGGCCTGCAGCAGTACCTTGACCAACTCCAGGTCCAATAGAAGCAAGCCCTACGGCCAATCCAGCAGCAATAACGGAAGCGGCAGAAATCAGTGGATTCATGATGATAGGTTCCTCGCACCAAAAAAAAATGGTTAATGATACAATCAACCAATGAATTATTACTTATTTGATCACAAAAATCTATTGAGTCGAAGTAACTAAAACTTCGAATAAAATAAAAAAATAATGAAATTAATATAGAAATATAGATAGAGATAACCCCTATATAACTAGTATATATCTAATATCACATATACATTTGTTTCTTTCATAACGTAAACCGCCCGCATTTTCTTTTTATATTGAATCGGATTCTAGAAGAATTTTTCGAAAAATATACAGGGGCTGTGGCTGGCCTTATAAACATTCCATATATCTAGTGGTGACCCCCACTAACCCATCCGCCATTTCGTAATATCGTCTATCTTTCCTCCTACAACTCTAGTCGTATATATATATGTATTTATATCTATTATGTTCCTCAACCAAGAACCAATCTTGAACTATGCATTGCCTCAATTGGGATAAGCTTAAAAATAAAGACTATTTCGAAAACTAATCAATGATGACCCTCCATGGATTCCCCTATATAAGCCGCGGCTAAAGTTGCAAAAATAAGAGCTTGAATACCGCTTGTAAATAATCCAAGAAACATGACAGGTATAGGAACCACTAAAGGTACTAAAGAAACAAGAACAACAACTACTAATTCATCAGCTAATATATTCCCGAAAAGTCGAAAACTAAGAGATAAAGGTTTTGTGAAATCTTCTAGGATGTTAATTGGTAAAAGTATTGGAGTTGGTTGAATGTATTTTCCGAAATAACCCAATCCTTTTTTGGTAAGACCCGCATAAAAATATGCTACTGACGTGAGTAAAGCTAAAGCAACAGTAGTATTTATATCATTTGTGGGGGCGGCTAGCTCCCCATGAGGTAACTGTATGATTTTCCAAGGTAAAAGGGCACCTGACCAATTCGAAACAAAAATAAATAGGAACATAGTTCCAATAAAGGGAACCCAAGGGCCATATTCTTCTCCAATCTGGGTTTTGCTCAAGTCTCGAATAAATTCAAGGACATATTCGAAGAAATTCTGACCGTCGGTCGGAATGGTTTGTGGATTCCGAACAGATATGATGACTGAACCTAATAAGATAGCAATTACGACCCAAGAAGTGATAAGTACTTGGGCATGAATTTGTAAACCTCCTATTTGCCAATATAAATGTTGGCCTACTTCTACACCTGATATATCGTATAACCCTTTGAGTGTTTTAATGGAACATGGTATAACATTCATATTGTCCTCTGACAGAAATCGAACTGAAAAAAAGAATTATTTTGATTCAACCATCCCTTTCTCGACTCATCTATTTTCATCATTAATCATATAGTTAGGATACCAAGAAATCACATAACATAATATCAATATCCCATTTTATCTCTTTTAAAAAATGAAAGACAAGATATAGTAACCGATCCAATAAATCAAAATAATTAACTAATCTTATTATTATTATTCTTAATCATAACATAATCAACGACTTCTTATATAGCTAGAACGGCCCTCACAAATTGCGGATACCAATTTGTTAAGAATCAATCGGATTGAAGCTATAGCGTCATCGTTGGCTGGAATCGAAATATCTGCGAGATCTGGGTCACAATTTGTATCGATTAAACAAATCGTCGGAATTCCCAAAATGACACATTCTCGAAGAGCTGTATATTCTTCTTGCTGATCAACGATTATTACAATATCGGGCAATTCAGTCATATATTTGATCCCGCCCAGATATGTTTGCAAAGTAGATAATTTTCTCTTCAACATTGCTGCATCTCTTTTAGAGAGACGGTTGAGTTTCCCCATCTTTTGTTCTGCTCTTAAGTCTCTGAACTTATGAAGTCTCGTTTCCGTAGTGGACCAATTAGTTAACATACCGCCGAGCCATTTTCTATTAACATAATGACATCGAGCCCTTATTGCAGCTGATGCTACTAAATCCGCTGCTTTATTTTTGGTACCAACAATTAAGAAGTTTTTTCCTCGACTTGCTGCATCAAAAACTAAATCGCAGGCTTCCGATAAAAAACGAGCAGTTCTAGTGAGATTTATAATATGAATACCTTTACGCTTTGCAGAGATGTAAGGGGCCATTCTAGGATTCCATTTCTTAGTACCATGACCAAAATGAACTCCTGCTTCCATCATCTCTTCCAAATGGATGTTCCAATATCTTCTTGTCATCTTTCCCACGCTTTCTTTTTTTTTTAACAAATAAACAAATAAATAATTGTTCCTACGGAACCTTCTGCCGGAATTGGCCGTTGATACACAGCCCAAACCATTAATTTTTTTTTATTACTTAACTTAATTTCTTCATTTTATTTAGTACCCAATCAATAACTAGTAAAGTAAAAAGAAAAATATCTCCTTAAGAATTATGAATTCGCTTAAATGATTTTTCTGGTGTGTCATAGAAATTGCTTGGGGCGCAAGAACAAAAAAATTCTCTATGGTGTAACAAAATATCTCTCATTTCCAACTCGAATAGATTTTTCTTTTTTATTTCCAAATGAATGTCTTGCTTTGAACGGTGCACTAATTTTTTGAATCCAGTACCGACAGGGATAATCCCCCCCAAAATAACATTTTCTTTCAGACCCTTCAACCAATCAATACGACCCCGTAGAGCAGCTTTTGCCAAAACTCTAGCAGTTTCTTGAAAACTTGCTTCGGATATGAAACTTTGAGTATTCAGAGAAGCCCTCGTTATTCCCAATAAAATTGCCCGATAACAGATTGCTTCGTCTAAAGCACGCCCTGCTCGTTCCGCTCGCAACAATCCGATTAGTTCTCCAGGTAAAAAAACATTAGACATTCCATCTTCTGAAACCAACACTTTTGATGTTACTTGCCGTACAATAATCTCTATATGTCTATTATGGATCTGTACCCCCTGGGATCGATAAACCTTTTGGATCTTATTAACCAAAGAGATACGACTTTGGGCTATGGTTAGTTCAGCTCCAATTAAGAATCCCCAAGGAATTCCAAGAACTCTTGGTATACGCTCGTTCCAACCTTCAACTCTCCTTTCAAGGTTCATCGATATTGAACCAATCGAGCGCACTTCTAAGATTTGTTCCACTTTTGGAAGACCTTGCGTTATGTCACCAGATCGGGATTTTTCATATATAAATGTAACTAATGTATCTCCTTCAGAAAGGGTTTCTCCATAATGTCCATGAACAGTCGCTCCTGGAGTGGCCAAATAAGGCTTAGCTGATCTTATAATTAAAGAGTCAACATGAACAATGAAAATTTGACCAGATTTTTGTATGTGTGGTCCATATTTAAATAGACATATATTTTCACAAATAAATTGTCCAATGCTAATTATTGTGGATGTCTCTTCACAATAATTGTAATGTAGAAAGCACCAATTCAAATGGGATGGATTCAAAATGATGTTATTGCATGGACTGGGATTATAAATCCTCCTATTTTCATCTATTAAACAGTATTTAAGTACTTCAAGTACTTGGAAAGTCTGTTTAAAATTGTCAAGTAGCCAATATTTGTTTAACAAGATCTGATTATGAGTTATTAAATGGTAAGATGAATAAAAGTTCACTATTTTAGGTACTATTGTACCTAAGGGACCCAACAAACCCCTAATTGGAGTTATGGGATTCGATTCTTTTGCCACATTGTTATATTTCGAACCGTTGAATGGACCAACTCGAAAACAATTGAATGATGACAAAATTCTCAAAGATTGGCCTTCCTTATTTCGATTCAACAACGTACCAATAGTTCCTTGATGCTGGGTAACTAATGGAATCTTCACTTTGGAATAAAAAGGATTGATATTGGTGCGATCTAATCCATTATCAGGAATCAATCCCGAACCTGCCGTATCGTACCTTTTTTCGGTATATGAAATAGTAGACTTGACTAATTCAATTCTTATGAAATCACGAATCAGATCATTTGCCCTTACTTCAACAAAGGAAGCATGAACCTCTTCCATAGAACCGTTTTTTTCTTGGTCCCAATTCAATACTAAGCAAGTCCGAACTAATTGAATACTTGTGTGATAAATTCCTCGAATTGACTTTCCATTTCCATAAAGGATATAATTGACAACTCTAAGCTGGACATTTTCTTTTTCCTGCAAGAGATCTTGAGGGAAAAGTTTTGCTAAATTTATCCCATCAGCTATTTCATATGTAACTACGGGTCGAACCAAAACAAAATACTTTTTTTTGATAGGTGTGATCCGTTGGACATAGATCCAATTTTTGGATTTTGTTTTTGATTCCTTAGAATTTTTTTTTTCCGTTCCTGGTGGTATCAAAATGCCACTGTGTCTGGATATCTTATCTGTCTCTCCGGGAAAATGAATATCTCCAGAAAAGATTTTCAGTTCAATACTTTTTTTTTTTCTCTCCACTCGGACTAATCCACCTACTCGGCTTCTTGTATTTGTATTTAAAGCGAGTTGTGTATCTACTCCAATGATACTATTGTTCCGGACCATTATAGACGAAGATCCGGGTAAGATATGCACCTCTTCGGGAATAAAAAAAAACCGATCCACTTTCATTTGGTATTTCGGACTCAATTCTTTTGCTCCTCGATACTCAATCAAATCTTCTTTTTTGACTATTGAATCCACCTCCGCGGTCCAATATTTAGTAATTCCCGAACTCTTTCTTCTGTATCGTGGATCATCAAAATAAGCAAGAATACTATTTCTACGTAAAATACCATTTATGGGTATTTCAATCGAAATACCAAAAGAGGGTATTAATTCTTTCTCTCGTTCTTGATCGTATTGTAATGGGATGAGAAATCTATTTCTTCGTCTTTTCGCCAAGAAATCAGAATTCTCTTGGAGAATCGAAGGGTATATGAAATTCCAATGACCATTGGATATAATTCGATCAAGTCTTGAATAATCAAGAATTTCCCTATATTTTTTACGAGTACCAGAAGGATCCAACAATTTATGTCTTACTCGATCCTTAGTAATTGAGAGGTCAGAGCTATATCTTTCGTCGACAGAAAAAGAATGAACATTCATTTGATCTTGATCCTTGTGAAGCGAAAAAGACACTATACTGGATCTGCACGGACCCCCCGCTAATATCCATAAATGACTTGTTTTTGGTAATAGATGAACATTACTATATGTATATTCAGGTGCGTGGTAGACATCAGTACTCCAGTGCATTTCTCCCTCTGATTCAGAATAAATATGTTTTCGAACCCTCTCTTTAAAATGAAAAGTAGACGTTCCGGCACGAATCTCGGCAATCACTTGTTCAGATTCTACATATTGATCATTTTGAACTAAAATCAAACTTTTTGGTGGAATATTCACACTATGTATAATATCCCGACTCTCAATAGTTACATACAAGTCTATAGAACATAGAAAAGCAGGATGCCCATGACGGGTACGTGTGGGATGAACCAAATACTCATTGAACTTTATTTTTCCATTAGAAGGAGCTCGTACATGTTCGGCAGTACCGCCCGTGAATACTCCACCCGTATGAAAAGTTCTTAATGTTAGTTGAGTCCCCGGTTCCCCAATTGATTGACCCGCAATAATACCTATGGCTTCCCCCAACTCAACCAGGTCGCCGTGAGTGGGGCTTCTGCCATAACATAATTGACAGATCCAAGATGTATTCCTGCAAGTAAAAGGGGTTCGAATATATATTGGTTGTGCTCGAAAGGTTATGAATCGATTGGCAAGTCCAATCCCAATATCTTGATTTCGAGCGGCAATGCATCGTATCCCCATATATATAT